AGCAAATGGAGTCCTGAACTGGCGGCTGCTTGTGAGGTATGGAAGGAGATCAGATTTAATTTTCAAGCAGTGGATACTTTGTAATTACTTTTTGTTATCTTAGTTGAATTGCAATTAAACTCGGCCCAATCTTTTCCTAAAAGGATTGAGCCGAATACAAAGATTTTTTTTTTTTTTTTATTATTATTATTTAATAAAAAATTTTATTAATTTTAATATTAATACATACTTATCTAGATATAGTCAGATATAGTCTAGATATAGAAGATTTGAAATAAAAAATATAAGGCTCAAATCTTTCTATTGTTGTCTTGGATCCACAATTAATCTACAGATCTTTGGGATTGGTCTATTCTTTTATATCCTGCAGTTTTCCTGAATCAAGCCAAGTATCACAATTCTTTCTACCCATCCTGTATATTGTCCTTTTCTTTCCATATTGGTGGAATAGAACCTGAAAATTATTACGTTATTAGCCGAAATTTTACGAAAAAAATGATTTATAAAATATTTTTTTTTTCGATGCGAATTTGATACGACATAAGAAAAAGCGCTCTTTATCATTGTATTTATAATGACAACAGATTCCCTCATATCATATTCATATATAGTGTATAGTAGTGTATAGTGTATAGTGTATAGTAGCGTATAGTGAAGTATTACTCCGGATTTCCAAAAAAGATAATTTTTTTTTCAATACTCACACCTATTACCTTTTTCTTATTTTTATTATTAGTTAATAAACAATGCTAGCGATTGGGTTTCTATGTTTAGTCTAATAGGAAAGAAGATATTCAAATAAAGAACTTTTGATCAAATGACTATTCATCTATTGTAGTTTCATACAAATAGGGGGCAAGAAAACTCTATGGAAAGGTGGTGGTTTAATTCGATGTTGTTTAAGAAGGAGTTAGAGCGCAAGTGCGGGCTAAATAAATCAATGGACAGTCTTGGTCCTATTGAAAATACCGGTGAAATTGAAGATTCTAATAGAAAAGATACAACTAAAAATATTCAGAGTTGTGGGGGTCGTGACGATTCTAGTTACAGTAATGTTGATAGTTTATTCGGCGTCAAAGACATTCGGAATTTCATCTCCAATGTATCCTTTTTGGTTAAGGATAGAAATGGAGACAGTTATTCCATATATTTTGATAGTGAAAATCAAATTTTTGAGATTGACAACAATCCGGGTGAACTCGAAAGTTCTTTTGGGGATTCTAGTTATTTGCATAATGAATCTACGAGTGAAGATACCTGCTCTAATAACGATACTCAATATAGTTGGAATAATTATATTAATAGTTGCATTGAGAGTTATCTTCAGTCTGAAATCCGTATCGCTACTTCCATGGTAGGTGATATCGATAATTGCAGTGATAGTTACATTTATAGGCACATTTGTGGTGAAAGTCGAAATAATGTCGAAACAGAGGGTTGGGATGGAGAAATAGAGGGTTCGGATGTCGAAATGGAGGGTTCGGATGTCGAAATGGAGTGTTGGGATGGAGAAATAGAGGGTTCGGATGTCGAAATGGAGGGTTCGGATGGTGAAACGGAGGGTTCGGCGGGTATACGAACCCACGCGCAAGAAAGTGATTTAATTCTAGAAGATAGTTTTAATGATATCGAAGATAGTTTTAATGATATCGAGGCGCAAGATAGTGATTTAATTCTAGAAGATAGTTTTAATGATATCGAAGATAGTTCTAATGATACAGAAGATAGTTTTAATGATACAGAAGATAGTTTTAAAGATAGTTTTAATGATACAGAAGATAGTTCTAATGATATCGAGGCGAAAGATAGTGATTTAACTCTAGAAGATAGTTCTAATCATAGAGAAGTTAGTTCTAATCATACAGAAGATAGTTCTAATGATACAGAACATAGTTCTAATGATAACGATGAAACTGATGATAACTATGAAATTGACCCAGCTAGCAAATTTAGGCATTTGTGGGTTCAATGTGATAATTGTTATGGATTAAATTATAAGAGATTTTTTATATCAAAACTGAATATTTGTGAACACTGTGAATGGCATTTGAAAATGAATAGTTCAGATAGAATAGAGCTTTCGATCGATCCGGATACTTGGGATCCTATGGACGAAGACATGGTCTCTCTAGATCCCATTGAGTTTCAGGACGAACCACCTTATAAAGATCGTCTTGATGCTTATCAAGCAACGACGGGATTACCCGAGGCTATTCAAACAGGCATAGGCGAACTAAATGGCATTCCCGTAGCAGTTGGGTTTATGGATTTTGAGTTTATGGGGGGCAGTATGGGATCCGTAGTCGGGGAAAAAATCACCCGTTTGATTGAATACGCTACCAATAATTTTCTACCCCTTATTATAGTGTGTGCTTCCGGGGGGGCGCGCATGCAAGAAGGAAGTGTGAGCTTGATGCAAATGGCTAAAATATCGTCTGCTTTACATGAGTATCAATTAAATAAAAAGTTATTTTATATATCAATCCTTGCATCTCCTACTACTGGTGGGGTGACGGCTAGTTTTGGTATGTTGGGTGATATCATTATTGCCGAACCCAATGCTTACATTGCGTTTGCGGGTAAAAGAGTAATTGAACAAACATTGAATATAGAAGTACCCGAAGGTTCGCAAGAGACTGAACCTTTATTCGAGAAGGGATTATTCGACCTAATCGTACCACGTAAGTTTTTAAAAAGTGTTCTGACTGAGTTATTAAAGCTCCACGCTTTCTTTCCTTTGACTAAAAATGTAAATCAAAACTAAATAGAGGGCTAAGTTCAATTATTTGTAGCAAAGGAGTAGTTAGTTTATTCGGAATTAAAATTAAAGGAAATAGGAATTTTGTTTGGCGGCCTATGTACAAAGATGAATAGGTTGATTTATTTAGCTCTACGTTTTCTTCTATATCCTCAATTAGATATAGATATATAGATACTTAGATCTATACTAAGGATTGACTATAGTTATAGTTAAATAATAATCAAAATTCTTAATTATAATTATTATAAGATATCTTTATTTATAAATAATAATAACAGGTACGAACAATAAATCGAGGTACCCATTCTATGAACCTTCCCGCTTTTTTTGTGCCTTTAGTAGGCCTAGTTTTTCCGGCAATTGCAATGGCTTCTTTATCTCTTCATGTTCAAGAAAACAAGATTGTTTAGACCTGATGGACCCCATCTGTTCTATTTTTTTTTTCAAAAACTTAGACTTACATCATAACTAACACAGATATCTATTTAGCGAAATATGATATAAGCTGTGATTTCTGCCAAACATAAAGGCATAAAGTAAAGGACTCTTATACCTGCAGAAACATAATAATATATGGGTAAATGAATTCTAGCCGTTTTCAAATCGACCAGGATCGCTGGATGGCTGAAATAAAAAGTCCTCGGATCTATATGTATAGTGGGATCATATGAAGGGTATGTTATTTTTTTAGTTTAGATTAGATCTAAGTAATTTGATGAATTACTCCTAAAGGTTCACATCAAACTAGTGCTAGTTGATGAGAGTTACTTCGGAAACAAAACAAAAAAGGTAAAGTCAAATTAATTTGAGGGTTTCTCTCAATTCCAATAAAATAAAATCGGATCAAGTATGAATTGGCGATCAGAACATATATGGATAGAATTTATAATGGAGTCTCGAAAAATAAGTAATTTCTGCTGGGCCTTTATCCTTTTTTTAGGTTCATTAGGATTCTTATTGGTTGGAACTTCCAGTTATCTTGGTAGAAATTTAATATCTTTTTTTCCGTCTCAGCAAATCATTTTTTTTCCACAAGGTATCGTGATGTCTTTCTACGGGATCGCGGGTCTCTTTATTAGTTCCTATTTGTGGTGCACAATTTCCTGGAATGTAGGCAGCGGTTATGATCGATTCGATAGAAAGAAAGGCATAGTGTGCATTTTTCGGTGGGGATTTCCTGGAAAAAATCGTCGCATATTCCTCCGATTCCTTATAAAAGATATTCAGTCCATTAGAATAGAAGTTCAAGAGGGTATTTATGCCCGTCGTGTCCTTTATATGGACATCCGGGGCCAGGGGGCCATTCCCTTAACTCGTACTGATGAGAATTTGACTCCACGAGAAATTGAACAAAAAGCTGCTGAATTGGCCTATTTCTTGCGTGTACCAATTGAAGTATTTTGAAAAAAAAAATGGGAAATGGGTGTTTTGTGGAAAAAATGCAAGAATCCTCTCTTTTTTCTATAACATAACCTATAACCTAAGTGAAGTTTCATCAGAAGGGTCATTTCGAGCCAAAGCGGGCGGAACAATTACAAAACGAAATTCTTTATTTTTGTCACTCGACGTTTTATTTTCTCCTTTCTTTTGTGTTCCTTAATAACCAAAAAGGTAAAGCGTTTCTTTGAGTCATTCATTGAAAGGAGACAGTTGTTTCGAATTTGCCCAATTGAGATATCGGGAAACTTTATTTTTTTAGTATTTCTTCATTGGAAATGGATTGATTTTTAGTCGATTTCTCTAGTCTTTCGAGATTAAAAGACTAATATAAAAATCACAAATAAAATAGATTAAATTAATAGGTTCCATACCTTGTATAGAACTCATGCGTGAAAGAAGGATTCGATCACATAGAGTCGACGAATGAAGTGGGTTGATTAACAATTCACAGATGAAAAAATGGCAAAAAAGAAAGCATCCACTCCTCTTGTATCTATAGTATTTTTTCCTTGGTGGCTTTCTCTCTCATTTAAAAAAAGTCTGGAATCTTGGGTTACTAATTCGTGGAATGCCGGTCAATCCGAAATTTTTTTGAATGATATTCAAGAAAGGGGTATTCTAGAAAAATTCATAGAATTAGAGGAACTCTTCGTCTTGGACGAAATGATCGAAGAATACTCGGAGACACGTCTATACAAGCTTCCTATACCTCTAGGAATACAAAAAGAAACGATCCAATTAATCAAGATACACAACGAAGATCGTATCCATACGATTTTTCACTTCTCAATAAACATAA